TATACAACATAATGTGAGTTTGTAATACTATATATGGATGGAAATTTGAACTAGCTTACGACGCTGACCGAGCTTTGCCTGATTTAGGGGTTTGACAGGAATAACAAGGACTCTTCGGCTTAGGGGGTAGGGGGGTTTGCCGCGCGCGTAGGCGGAGGGGGGAATCGTAGGAATAATATGTGGAATAGGTAATAAGCTTATGCACTTGAAAGAAAAATATGTAATTCTTAAGTATATGTCCTATATCATTACATTAACTTTGGTCACGTCAATTTAGGTGGGTTCCACCTTGTTATTTTAATGGGAACACCACTGGAGATGTAATGTGATTTCCACCCGAAAAAAAAAAAAACCAAATGCCTCTAGGTGGCTGTTTACATGGGGGGTGCTTGCTAATATGCACTCCACCATTAACTTATGCCAGGGTAATTCACTGTTTGGGCGAATATAGTATTATGGCCCTGAAATAGGAACCAGATGCCAGTAATAGTGCAGTTTGTGCGACCCCCACAATTATTGTCCCTGATCGTTCAAGCATGATGTATCTTAAGGTATTGATTGTTGATGGTTTCTCACTGCCCCGTAGCACGATATAAATTTATAAGAGTTTTTCAGTTATGTTAGATGAGGGTAAGCTATGCGGGTGTAATCTTTATGTTCCGGCCCATCTCGTTATGGATTTCTCAGGTGAATCTTCAGTAGTGCCGATGCTGGTCATGCTATTGACGACTATGAGCATTAAAGGTATACACCAATTTTAGATTATATCTTGTGTAGTGTGCGAGTCCATCGTGTAAAATTATACGCCAATATGTACTATAACATAGTGTTGAGTTATGCATATTATGTACTAGAACATAGAGCATGTGTATAAGTCGAACATTTTCTGATCAGAAGATAGTTTAATTAAGAATCCTAGCTTTGGGGGCTAGGGGTGGGAGTTAAAATCTCCTTTTTCTGGCACACGGGGGGACTTTAACCCCCAGTCTTCGGATTACAAGACCGGTGCTTTAAGTACATTTAAGCTACATGGGCAGTTGAAGTTAAGTAGTTTATTTTCTAGTCATCCTATTAATGGATAAAAGACTAGAAATAGGGCGAAATAAAGGACGGAGGCGATTTGGCCTAGGATGATGAAGGGGTGTTCGACTGGTATGCCTCCGATTCAGGTCAAAATGAATAGGTCCGCTACTAAGGTTCAGAATAGGAGTTGGGTTAGAGGACGGAAGGTTATTCCTTGTTGTTTTGATGTGTGTAGTAGTGGTACTGTTATTAGGATTAAAATTGAGGAGAATAGTGCTAGGACGCCTCCTAGCTTGTTTGGAATGGCTCGTAGAATGGCGTAGGCGAACAAGAAATATCATTCTGGTTTGATGTGTGGGGGTGTGACTAGCGGATCGGCGGGGATAAAGTTTTCCGGGTCTTTTAGTAAGTTGGGTGCAAGTGTTGTTAGGGATAGCAGGGCTGTAATAAAAATTATGAATCCTAGTATGTCTTTGAGTGAGAAGTATGGGTGAAATGGGATTTTATCGGGGTCGGAGTTTAGTCCGATTGGGTTATTGGATCCTGTTTCGTGTAGGAATAAAGCGTGTAGAATGGTGGCTGCAATGATTACAAATGGGGTAAGAAAATGGAATGCGAAGAATCGGGTCAGTGTTGCATTGTCTACGGAGAATCCTCCTCATACTCATTGTACTAGGGAGTTTCCTACATAGGGGATTGCTGATAGTAGGTTTGTAATTACTGTGGCACCCCAGAATGATATTTGTCCTCATGGTAGAACATATCCGACGAATGCAGTTACTATCACTAGTAGTAGGAGAATTACTCCGATGTTTCAGGTTTCTTTATGAAGGTATGAGCCATAGTACAGGCCTCGTCCGATGTGTATGTAAATGCAGATGAAAAATAGGGAGGCTCCATTTGCGTGTAGATTTTGGATAATTCAGCCATTGTTTACGTCTCGGCAGATGTGGATTACGGATGAGAAAGCGGTTGAAATGTCGGAGGTGTAGTGTATAGCTAGGAATAAGCCTGTTACGATCTGTACTATTAGGCAGACAAGTAGAATGGAGCCAAAGTTTCATATTGAGGAGATATTAGAGGGGGCAGGAAGGTCAATGAGTGCGCTGTTAATTGTTTTGAGTAGGGGGTGTGTTTTTCGGGTGATCATTGGTTCTTATAGTTGAGTTACAACGGTGGTTTTTCAAGTCATTAGTCCTGGTTAGAGTCCGGGTGAGAATTTATGTCATGTTTTATTGAATTAGTTGGGCTTAGCCTGTATATTGGTGTTATTGGGGTTATTACTTGTCCTTCACCGTACTATGCGGCATTAAGTATGGCGTTAGCAGCGGGGGTTGGGTGTGTTACATTGGTTTGGCATGGTGGGACGTTAATTGGGTTAATGCTGTTTTTGATTTATTTGGGTGGAATGTTAGTGGTTTTTGCGTATTCGTCAGCTTTATCGGGGGAGTTATATCCTGATACGTGGGGTGAGGGGGCGGTTAAGTATTATGTCTTGACATATTTGGTTGGGCTTGGGGTTGCGGCTTTATGGTTTAAATATGTGCGTGGGGGGTGGCAGACAGTAGTGGATGAGTATAATGAATTTTTTATGCGACCTGGAGATATTGGGGTCGGGTATGTGTATCATGATGGGGGAGTAATGCTGTTGGTGTGTGGGTGGGCGTTGTTGTTATGTCTTTTTGTGGTATTGGAGTTGACTCGGGGTTCTAAGCGGGGTGCACTTCGAGCTGTTTAGACTATAGCTAAAAGGGTAGCGGCTAAGATTGTGGAAACCAGGTAAGAGGCCAGGTAGATTTTGATGGTGTCAGGGTTAGGGCTGTCGAAGAATGAAGTTAGGCGATGGTGTGTTGGGTGCAGGGTTTTAGGTCCGATTTCTAGTCATTGTTGGTCAATTTTGGTGGCCTGTTTGCCTAGTATTAGGGTGAGTTTTGGTATGGTTCGATGAATGAGGTTTGGGAAGAACCCTAGTATATTAGAGAAGTTGTGTAGAGTTAAGATTGGGGCAATTTTAGTTTGTTTAGAGGTTGCATTGGCTATTGTTAGTGCAATGATGATCCCTATAATTGTAACAATTAGTGCGGCTAGTTTCATTTGGGGGGTTATAGTTGCGGTTGGAATTTTTAATGGTAAGAAATTTGAGGTAATGATTAGTCCTGAGATAATGCTTCCTCAGGCTAGGCGTTCAATGGGTGCAGTTATTGTTTTATGGTTTTCATTAATTGGAGATAAAGAGGGGAATCGGGGGGAGCCTATGGTTACAAAGAAAATGATTCGGAGGCTGTATACTGCTGTGAAGGATGTGGCGATTAGTGTTAGGGTTAGGGCTCAGGCGTTTAAGTAGGAGGTATTTAGGGCTTCAATGATTGCATCTTTTGAGAAGAACCCTGCTAGGAAAGGTATTCCTGTTAGTGCTAGGCTGCCAATGATGAGGCAGGAGGTTGTGAAGGGTATTAGTTTATGTAGTCCTCCTATCTTTCGGATATCTTGTTCATCGTTTAGGCTATGGATGATTGATCCGGAGCAAAGGAATAGTATGGCTTTGAAAAAGGCGTGGGTGCAGATGTGAAGGAAGGCTAGTTGTGGTTGGTTAAGTCCGATGGTGACTATTATTAATCCTAGTTGACTTGATGTTGAGAATGCTACGATTTTTTTGATATCATTTTGTGTTAGTGCACAGGTTGCAGTGAATAAGGTTGTTAGGGCTCCTAGACACAGGCAGGTGGTTAGAATTAGTTGGTTATTTTCTATTAGGGGGTGCAGGCGGATTAATAGAAAGATACCTGCAACCACCATTGTGCTTGAATGCAGGAGGGCTGAAACTGGGGTTGGGCCTTCTATTGCTGCGGGTAGTCATGGGTGTAGTCCAAATTGGGCAGATTTTCCAGCTGCTGCTAAGATAATTCCTATTAGGGGGACTGTTAAGTCAAAGTCTTTAGATAATAGGAAGATTTGGGGGAGTTCTCATGAGTTGAGGTTTATTGCGATTCAAGCAATTGCTAGGATTAGTCCAACGTCACCGACTCGGTTGTATAGGACTGCTTGAAGGGCTGCTGTGTTGGCATCGGCTCGGCCATGTCACCATCCAATTAGCATGAACGATATAATACCCACGCCCTCCCACCCGATGAATAACTGAAATAGGTTGTTGGCGGTTACTAGGATGATTATGGCTACTAGAAATAGTAGTAAATATTTAAAGAATCGGCTTAGGTGGGGGTCTGAGTGCATATATCAGGATGCGAATTCTAGGATTGACCATGTAACGTACAAGGCAACTGGGGTAAAGATCAAAGAGTAGTTGTCAAATTTGAAGCTTATGTTGATGTCAAAGTTTGCAGTGTTTATTCAATTTCATGTAGTAATGATTGTTTCGGTTCCTTGATCTAAAAATATGGTAAGTGGGATTATATTGATAAAAAATGCGGTAGTTACGGCGGTTTTGGCATGTTTAATAGCTCAGGTTTGGTTAGGGGGTTTTGGGTTGAGGGTTATAATGATGGGTCATATAAGAATAACTAAGGTAAGTAGTAGGGAGGTGGTTGCAATGGTATTTAGCATAGCTACTACTTGGAGTTGCACCAAGAGTTTTTGGTTCCTAAGACCAACGGATGAGCTATTATCCTTTAGGAGCTGGGCGAATGAGCCGCAGAGTTTAACTGCGGGGGTAAAGGATTAGCAGTCCTTACTGCTTCAGGCCTCTTTCGGTGGATAAGAGGGGTCTAACCTCTGTTATCAGAATCACAATCTAATGTTTTATATTAAACTATATCTACAGAATCATCATCCTCATATGACTTCTGGTTTTGCTATGAGGAGAATGACTGGTGCCAGATGAAGAAATATAAGTAGGTGTTCTCGTGTGTGTGAGGGGGGAAGATTGGTGATGTGTTGTGGTAGGGGGCCACGTTGTGTTATTATATATAAGTATAAGGAGTAGGCAGCGGTAATTAGAATGCCTGCTCCTGTTATTGTAAGGGTTCGAGAGGATCAATTAAATAGGGCTGTAACAATTGCAAGTTCTCCTATTAGGTTAGGTAGGGGTGGTAGTGCCAAGTTTGCTAAGTTAAAGATAAATCATCAAAGGGCTGTGAGTGGGAAGATGATTTGTAGTCCTCGGGCTAAAATTATAGTTCGGCTGTGGGTTCGTTCGTATGTGGTGTTAGATAGGCAGAACAGGGCGGAGGATACTAGGCCGTGGGAGACCATGAGTACTAATGCTCCGGTAAATCCTCAGGGGGTTTGAAGTAAAATGCCACAAGTTACAAGTCCTATGTGGCTAACGGACGAGTAGGCGATTAAAGATTTTATGTCTGATTGTCGAAGACAGATGGCGCCCGTTATGAAGACTCCTCAGAGGGCTAGGAGAATAAAAGGATATACTAGGTCTTTTGATATGGGGCTTAGAATGGCTATTACTCGTATCATACCATACCCTCCTAGTTTTAATAAAACTGCTGCTAGTACTATTGATCCTGCTACCGGGGCTTCTACGTGGGCTTTAGGTAATCAGAGGTGAATGCCGTACAGGGGTATTTTTACTAAGAAAGCGATTAGACATGCTGCTCATCAGAGCTTGTCTCCTCAGGAGTTGGGGTCTATAGGTGTTTGAACATATTGAATGATGGATATTGAAAGGGTTCCTGTGGTCTGATGTAGTATCATCAGGGCTACTAGGAGTGGTAGTGAACCCGCCAGGGTGTAAAATAGGAAGTATGTTCCAGCGCTAAGTCGTTCAGCTTGGTTGCCCCATCGGGTGATGAGAATTAGGGTGGGGATCAGGGTTGCTTCGAACATTACATAGAATATGGTGATCTCGGTGGCACTGAATGCTAAGATTAGGAAGGTTTGGAGGGAGGCCAAAAGAGTGATGAAAGTTCGTTGTCGGTCGATGGGTTCTGTTTTAATGTGGTGTTGACTAGCTAGGATTATGAGTGGTAGGAGTCAGCAGGTGAGTACTAGCAGAGGTGTTGATAAGGGGTCTGAGGCTATGTATAGGTTGGCAGTTGCTCACCCGGTTTCAAAGGATCATTTAGCTAAGATAAAGCTAATTAGGGCAATTACTATGCTATGAATGGTTATGTTAGTTCATAATCATTTAGGGGAGGAAAGTCAGACTGTTGGGAATAGTATAATGGTTGGGATTAGGATTTTTAACATTTTAGTAGGTTTAGAGCTTTAATTTGATTTGAGCCGTGGGTTCGGGTTGTGGCAACCAGAAGGGCTAAGCCAGCGGCAGCCTCACAGGCCGAGAAGGTTAGTACTATGATGGGGGCTGCATAAGAGGAGGTTGATTCATGGTGTAGTGTTCATAGTGAAAGGCCAATAAATAGGCCTAGTATTACTGTTTCTAGGCATAGTAGGGCTGATAACAAGTGTGAGCGATGGAAGATCAGGCCCATTATTCCTGTGAAGAATGTGCCGCCAAAGATGATGGTTAGAGCCATAAGGGAGTCATGGATTTTAACCGTGATTCTCTGAGCCGAAATCAGAGGTCTTATATTTGGACTAACTGCCTATTCTGCCCACTCTAGGCCCCCTTGGGTTCACTCATAAATTAATCCTAGGGTAAGTAAAATTAGGACTGCTGTGGCCCAGAAAAAGGTATTAGCAGGGCTGTGGAGTTGATCTCCTCATGGTAGGGGAAGGAGGAGGGCAATTTCTAAATCAAATAATAAAAATAAGATGGCCACTAGAAAAAACCGTAATGAGAACGGAAGTCGGGCTGAGCCAAGTGGGTCGAAGCCGCATTCGTAGGGCGAGAGTTTTTCTGCATCTGGGTTTATTTGCGGTAATCAAAAAGATACTGTTGCTAGTACTAGAGAGAGGGCTGTTGTGATAGTTAAAATTATAATAACTAAGTTCATTATCTTTCCTTGGATTTTAACCAGGACCGGGTGATTGGAAGTCACTTGTACTTTTTGATACTAGAAAGATATGAGCCTCATCAGTAAATGGAGACATATAGGAACAATCATACTACATCTACGAAATGTCAATATCAGGCGGCTGCTTCAAATCCAAAGTGGTGGTCTGATGTAAAATGATATTTAATTTGTCGTAATAAGCAGGTGGCAAGGAAAGTAGAGCCAATGATGACATGTAGTCCGTGGAATCCTGTTGCTACAAAGAATGTTGAGCCGTAGATTCCGTCTGCAATGGTGAATGGAGCTTCATAATATTCTATGGCTTGGAGAAGAGTAAAGTAGAATCCCAGCAGGATTGTCAGTGTAAGGGATTGAATTGCTTGTTTGCGTTCTCCCGCCATGAGGCTGTGATGGGCCCATGTAACCGTGATGCCGGATGCTAAAAGTACTGCGGTGTTAAGGAGTGGAACTTCGAATGGGTCTAGGGTTGTGATTCCGGTGGGAGGTCAGCATCCCCCTAGTTCGGGGGTAGGGGCGAGGCTGGAGTGGTAAAAGGCTCAGAAGAATCCTAAAAAGAAAAATACTTCGGAGGCAATAAAGAGGATTATGCCATATCGTAGGCCTTTTTGTACGGGGGGTGTGTGGTGGCCTTGAAATGTGCCTTCTCGTACGATATCTCGTCATCATTGGTACATTGTTAATATTATTAGTATTAGGCCCAGGGTTATTAGTGTGATATTGTGAAAATGGAATCAAATTGCTAAGCCTGATGTTGTTAAGAGGGCAGCTACTGCGCCGGTTAGGGGTCAGGGGCTTGGATCTACTATGTGATATGCGTGTGCTTGGTGGGTCATTATACGTTTTCTTGTAGGTAGAGGCTTAGTAGTAAGACAAATACGTAGGCTTGAATAATGGCTACTGCCACTTCTAGTAGTGTTAGTAATACTAATAGTGTGGCGGTGAGTATGGCTACTGTGGTTATTGTTGGTGCAAGTGTAATAGTTGCGGTTGAAATCAGTTGAATTAGTAGATGACCGGCTGTTAAATTGGCTGTTAATCGTACGCCTAAGGCTAAGGGTCGGATAAATAGGCTAATTGTTTCGATAATAATCAGGATGGGGATAAGTAGGGCAGGGGTTCCTTCTGGCAATAGATGGCCCAGGGCCACTGTTGGTTGATTTCGTAGTCCAATAATCACAGTTGCTAGTCATAGTGGGACAGCTAGGCCTATGTTCAAGGATAATTGGGTTGTGGGTGTAAATGTGTAGGGGAGTAATCCTATAATATTTAATGTGAGAATAAATATTATTAGGGAGGCCAGAATCATGGCTCATTTATGTCCTCCTTGATTTAGTGGTGTTAGTAATTGTTGTGTGAATATTTTAATGAATCAGCTTTGAAGGGATATAAGTCGATTGTTTTGATGTCGATTGGTTGGGGTGAGGATTAGGATTGAGGGTAATGTAAGGGCGATAGCGATTAGAGGAATTCCTAGATATGTGGGGCTTATGAATTGGTCGAATAGGTTTGGTGTCATGGTCAGTTTCAGGTGATTGATTCAAGTTTTTTAGTGTCTGGGGTTGTGATTTCATTTGTGAAGTTATAATTTAATACTTTATTAGGGAGTACTGTTAAGAAGATTAATCATGAGAGTGCAAGAATTATGAACCATGGGTCTGGATTTAATTGTGGCATGTCACTAGAGGTGGTTTGGGGCCACCAATCTTTAGCTTAAAAGGCTAATGCTTGTCCGTTTAGCTTTCTAATGAGGCGTCAAGTATTAGTGAAGATCAGCTTTCAAAATGTTTTAATGGGACGGCCTCTACGACGATGGGCATGAAGCTGTGGTTTGCGCCGCAGATTTCTGAACACTGTCCGTAAAATACCCCGGGGCGAGAGGTAATAAAAGATGTTTGATTGAGTCGTCCTGGGACGGCATCCATTTTGACCCCTAATGCGGGAACTGTTCAGGAGTGTAGGACATCTTCAGCTGAAACTAGTACTCGGATGGGTGATTCTATTGGAATTACCATTCGATGATCTGTTTCTAGCAGGCGGAATTGACCCGGAAGAAGGTCTTGTGTGGGGGTTATATAGGAGTCGAAGGTTAGATTTTCGTAGTCAGTGTATTCGTAGCTTCAGTATCATTGATGTCCTATAGCTTTCACGGTTAGGTGGGGGTCGTTGACTTCGTCTATTAGGTAAAGAATTCGTAAGGATGGGAGGGCAATTAAGATAAGGATCACTGCGGGTAGGATAGTTCATACAATTTCAATTTCTTGTGAGTCTAAAATGTATTTATTAGTAAGTTTAGTGGTTACTATTACAACAATAATGTATAGTACTAGAGTGCTAATCAGGAAAACAATTATTAAGGCATGGTCATGGAAGTGTAGAAGTTCTTCTATTATAGGGGAAGCTGCGTCTTGGAATCCCAGCTGAGAGGGGTGTGCCATTAAAGCTTTAAAGCCTGGGGATACGCAGGGTTTTAACCTGCAATTTCGTCTTGACAAGGCGATGTAGTGGTTTATACTAGTGTCCCGTTAAAGAAAGTGGCAGAGTGGTTATGCAGCTGGCTTGAAACTAGCTTATTGGGGTTCGATTCCCTTCTTTCTCGTTAAGTTTGAACTTGTACAAAGGCCGGCTCTTCAAATGTGTGGTAAGGGGGTGGGCATCCATGGAGTCATTCTACGTTTGTAGGGGTTAGTTCTACGGAGAGAACTTCTCGTTTGGCAGTAAAGGCCTCTCATAAGATGAATAGGAATATTACAACTGCTACTAGGGAGATAAGAGAGCCAATTGATGAGACAATATTTCATAGTGAGTAGGCATCTGGGTAGTCTGAGTACCGTCGTGGCATGCCCGCTAGCCCTAGAAAGTGTTGTGGGAAGAAGGTTAGGTTGACACCTACGAATATTGTGCTGAAGTGAATTTTTGTTCATGTGCTGTGCATTGTGTATCCTGTGAATAGGGGGAATCAGTGTACGAAGGCTCCCATGATGGCAAATACTGCCCCTATTGATAGAACATAATGGAAGTGGGCTACTACGTAATAGGTGTCATGCAGTACAATGTCTAAGGATGAGTTGGCTAATACGATTCCGGTTAGTCCTCCTACGGTGAAGAGGAAGATGAAGCCTAGGGCCCATAGTAAGGGGGTTTCTCATTTAATTGATCCTCCATGTAGGGTAGCAAGTCAGCTAAATACTTTTACACCCGTAGGGATTGCAATGATTATTGTTGCTGATGTAAAATATGCTCGAGTGTCTACGTCCATTCCTACTGTAAATATATGATGGGCTCAGACAATGAAGCCCAGGAGGCCGATAGCTATTATGGCTCAAACTATTCCTATATATCCAAAGGGTTCTTTTTTCCCAGCGTAGTAGGCTACGATGTGGGAGATTATCCCGAATCCTGGAAGAATTAGAATGTAGACTTCTGGATGTCCGAAAAATCAGAAGAGGTGTTGGTAAAGAATTGGGTCTCCTCCTCCTGAGGGGTCAAAGAAGGTGGTGTTTAGGTTTCGATCTGTTAGAAGCATTGTGATACCGGCAGCCAAGACTGGCAGTGAAAGTAGTAGAAGGACAGCTGTAATTAAGACGGCTCACACAAACAGGGGAGTTTGATACTGTGAGATTGCTGGAGGTTTCATATTAATAATTGTTGTGATGAAGTTGATGGCTCCTAAAATGGATGATACCCCTGCAAGATGTAGAGAGAAGATGGTTAGGTCTACGGAGGCTCCTGCATGTGCCAGGTTTCCGGCTAGGGGAGGGTAGACAGTTCAGCCTGTTCCTGCGCCTGCTTCAACTCCAGAAGAGGCTAGCAGTAGTAGAAAGGATGGGGGCAGGAGTCAGAAGCTTATATTATTTATTCGAGGGAATGCTATGTCGGGGGCTCCAATTATTAATGGAACGAGTCAGTTGCCGAACCCTCCGATCATGACGGGTATTACTATAAAGAAGATTATAACGAAGGCATGTGCAGTGACGATAACATTGTAAATCTGGTCGTCGCCTAGAAGGGCTCCCGGCTGGGCTAGCTCCGCTCGAATTAACAGGCTAAGGGCTGTGCCGACTATTCCGGCTCAGGCACCGAATACTAAATAGAGGGTGCCAATGTCTTTATGGTTGGTTGAGAAGAATCAGCGTGTGGTTGTCACAGGTAGGGTGGTCGAGAGTTTAGGCGGTGGATTGTAGCTCCATAAACAAAGGTTCAAATCCTTTTCCTATCAAGTTCCGTGGTGTATAACATTTCGGATTGCAAATCCGAAGAAGTAGGCTAACAGCCTACCGGGGCTTTCTCCGCCTCTTTTGAAGAAAGGCGGAGAAAGTAGATGAATGCTCGCTGGCTTGAGCGTCTAGCTGTTAACTAGGAGTTTGTAGGATCGAGGCCTTCTCATCTAGAAAGGCTTTAGCTTAATTAAAGTGTCTGAGTTGCATTCAGAAGATGTGGGATAGAGTCCCACAAGTCTTATACAGGGACTAGGAGGTTTTCACTCCTGCTTAAAGCTTTGAAGGCTTTCGGTCTAGGTTATCCTAAGTCTCTAGTTTATTAATGCTTGAGCTAATGGGGTTAGGGGCAGTAGTGTTAGGGTGGAGGCTATAAATGTGGCGAGTGGGGCGGAGCTTTTTTTGGTTTTTAGACGTCAAGGGGTGAATGAGTTATTTGTGTTAGGGGCGGTTGTTAGGATTATGGCGTAGCATAATCGTAAGTAGAAATAGAGACTTATGAGTGAGCTGAGTGCCAGGGTGACGGAGGTAAGGGGAAGGCCTTGTGCGGCGAGGTCTTGTAGGATTAATCATTTTGGTATGAATCCGGTTAATGGGGGAAGTCCGCCTAGGGATAGGAGTGTTAAGGAGGCGATGGCTGCTATGGCGGGTGCTTTAGTTCAGGTTATTGCTAATGTATTGATTTTTGTTGTGGATATTAGTTTAAATGTTAAGAAAGTTGTGGCTGTCATAAAAATGTATGTGGTTAGGGCCAGCATTGCTAGTTGCTGGTTAAATTGTGAAATCATGATAATTCATCCTAGGTGGGCGATTGATGAGTATGCTAGGATTTTTCGTAGCTGTGTTTGGTTTAGACCCCCCCAGCCTCCGATAATTACTGACAGGAGTCCTAGGGCAGTAAGTAGTTGTGGGGGGGCAAATTGGGCTATTTGAATAATTAGTGCGAATGGTGCTAGCTTTTGTCATGTGGCCAGGATAAGTCCTGTGGATAAGTCTAGTCCTTGTATGACTTGAGGTACTCATATGTGTATTGGGGCTAAACCTATTTTTAATGCTAGTGCTATTGTAATTGTGATAGTTGAGAATGGGTTTGTTGTGGAGTAGATATCTCATTCTCCGGTGATTCATGCGTTGGCAGTACTTGCAAAGAGGATGGTTGCTGCGGCGGCAGCTTGGGCTAAGAAATATTTGATGGTGGCTTCTGCTGCTCGAGGGCAGTGGGATTTAGCTATTAGTGGTAGTATTGCTAGTGTGTTTATTTCTAGGCCCATTCAGGCTAATATTCAATGGGAGGCGGATATTGTTAGGATGGTACCTAGAATTAAGCTGGTGAGTAGAATCAGGGTGATGAAAGGACTCATTTGGTAAGAGAAGGGTATTATCCTACATTTTTGGGGTATGGGCCCAAAAGCTTTATTAGCTTATCTTAACTAGAGAGTGGTGTAACGGGAGCACTTGGAGTTTTGATCTCCATAATATGGGTTCGATTCCCTTCTTTCTAAGGAGTCGGGAGGATTTTAGCCTCCATGTGTCACTCTATCAAAGTGGTCCTTGGGCATTCAGGCACGATTCCTGTCATTTTATATTTGTGGGGGTAAGCCGCTTAGTGATACGGGTATTGAGGTATGTCATAGGATGAGGGCTGTAGCTGCTGGGAGGAAGCTCTTTCATGCTAGATGTATTAATTGATCGTATCGGAATCGAGGGTATGAGGCTCGGACTCACAGGAATGTTATTGCTAAGAGAGCTGCTTTTATTATGATTACTGCGGTGGTTATAGGGGGGAAGGGGTTGTAGGTTGTACCTATAAATATTATTGCTGTAAATGTGTTTATTATTAGGATGTTGGCGTATTCGGCTAGGAAGAATAGGGCAAAGGGCCCTCCAGCATATTCAACGTTAAACCCTGATACAAGTTCTGATTCCCCCTCCGTTAGATCAAAGGGGGCTCGATTAGTTTCTGCTAACGTTGAAATATATCATATTGCGGCTAGGGGTCAGGCTGGAAGGGCAAATCATGTTGTTTCTTGGGAGGTGATGAATGTTTGTATGTTGAAGTCCCCGGAAAATATAATTATAGCTAACAGGATTAGTCCTAGGCTGATTTCGTATGAAATGGTTTGTGCGACTGCTCGTAGGGCTCCGATTAGTGCATATTTTGAGTTTGAGGCTCACCCTGAGCCCAGAATCGAGTAAACTGCTAGACTAGATAGGGCTATAATAAATAATGCACCTAGGTTCAGGTCTGTTAGAGCATGTGGTATGGGTAGAGGGGATCATATTATTATGGCTAGTGTTAAGGCTAGTGTAGGTGATGCTACGAATAAAAATGGGGAGGAAGTTGATGGGCGAACCGGTTCTTTGGTGAATAGTTTTGCTGCGTCTGCAAGCGGTTGAAAGATTCCCCATGGCCCAACTACATTTGGGCCTTTTCGTAGCTGTATATATCCTAAGATTTTTCGTTCGACTAAGGTTAGAAAGGCAACCCCCAGTAGTACTGAGACAATGTAGGTTAAGCAGTGCAGGAGTTGCAGTAGGGCGGGTATCAGTATTATTAAGGGGAGGATTTGAACCTCCGGTAGAAAGGACTTAGGTCTTTTGCAATTACCGGGCTCTGCCACCTTAATAATCTTATCTAGATTGTAGGTGATGCTCCCCTTATTTGATTTAGTTGTTTTCATTAAGTTGGGGTGGGGCATATTAATATCATGGGCCCCCTCTTTCCGGTCCTTTCGTACTAGGAAAAGTAGCGTTACAGATAGAAACTGACCTGGATTGCTCCGGTCTGAACTCAGATCACGTAGGACTTTAATCGTTGAACAAACGAACCCTTAATAACGGTTGCACCATTAGGATGTCCTGATCCAACATCGAGGTCGTAAACCCCCTTGTCGATATGGGCTCTTAAAGGGGATTGCGCTGTTATCCCTAGGGTAGCTTGGTTCGTTGTTCGGCGGGTGCCGGATCTTCGAGGTCAGAAGTTCTGTTATTTAGAGATGTCTCTCTTGATTTTAGGGGAGTGCCCCATCTGCGCGGTAGCTTTATTTTCTTCCGCGGTCGCCCCAACCAAAGACTAGGACCAATGTACTATTAGATTTAAACTGATGTTGGGTGTCATTGATATAGGTGGTCTAGCGTCTTAAGTTCCAAAGGGTCTTCTCGTCTTGTATGTTTATGCCCGCTTCTGCACGGGCAGATCAATTTCATTGACTTGAAAAGGGAGACAGTTAAGCCCTCGTCTTACCATTCATACAGGTCTCTATTTAAAAGACAAGTGATTGCGCTACCTTCGCACGGTTAAAAATACCGCGGCCGTTTAAAATTTTCACTGGGCAGGCATGACCTCCAATACTTTGATTTTTGCAGGAGGCGATGTTTTTGGTAAACAGGCGGGGCTCAGTGTTTGCCGAGTTCCTTCCTTTTCTTTTGGTCTTTCCTTTATTGCCTTCCAGTGTTGGGTTAACGATTGGGTTATGTGGGTGCTTCTTGGTGTTTGGTGTGACCACATTTCCCTCTGTGGCTTGGGTTCGGGTAATTGCTAGTGACGGGTTCGAACTAGCGTACACGTAGGCTTGGGAGAGGGGGGTTTCCCCCTCTTATTACTCATTTTAGCATTATCTCTTCCATGTGGGCATGGGGCGGCCTAATATGGTTAGGGGTTTTAGATTAAGTATTTAAATAATAGAATTCAGTTTTGCTGGAGCTTTAACGCTTTCTGTTTAGGTGGCTGCTTTTGGGCCCACTAGAGCAGTATGTCTTGTTTAATATAATCTTTAACCTCCTGGTGAGGTTGTATCCTGTTTCTTAAGGGCTGTACCCCTTAGGAATAACTCTCGCATATTTCTCTGGCTCGTTAAATTGCAAGCTGTTTGGGTTGGCTCGAGTTGTTCGAGTAGCTTGAGGTTTTAAACTATTTGAGTTAAGGAGTGCGAGGCTGAACTCATATTCATTTCTTAGGCAACCAGCTATAACTAAGTTCGATAGGTCTGTCACCGCTACTCGGAGATCTTCCCACTCTTTTGCCACAGAGATGGGTTGGCCCTGGTTATAGGCTGTCTCGGAGTAGCTCACTTAGTTTCGGGGTGTTGAACTAAAGTTCGCTTTGCTCGGGGGTAGGTGGCTAAATCATGATGCAAAAGGTACGAGGGTTAATCTCTGCTTAGTTGTGCTTTAATGATTTGTTTCATTTCTTTTTCAGCGTTCCCTTGCGGTACTGTTACTATGGCTTGTGGGTGCCTTTTCTGTCTCACATACTGGGGCGGTAGAATGTTTTAGTTTGTATTATGTTGGTTTAATGTTGGGTAATTAATGGTGTGTGTTGTTTGGGTGTTTAAGCTAGCTGTTTGGCTCAGGGCGACCCAGTTTGCGTGGGTATCTTTTCCGTGTAAAGGAGATGTATTGCTATTATTACTACGTCCTGCTTATTCCAAGTACACCTTCCGGTACACTTACCATGTTACGACTTGCCTCCCCGTGTGGGCGGGATATGTTATTATGAATATTCAGATATGTGCATGGGGAGAGTGACGGGCGGTATGTGCACGTCTCAGAGCCTAATTCAAAAGAACTCTCTATTTTCTTTTTACTACTAAATCCACCTTTGTGGCACAGTATTTCAGGGTGCCGTTCGTATGCTCTGTTGTAGAAAATGTAGCCCATTTCTACCCACTCCGTACGCTACACCTCGACCTGACGTTTTTGGGTGGACCAATTTTGCTCACTGTTATACCTTTGCAGGGTAAGCTGACGACGGCGGTATATAGACGGTGCTAGACAAGGGGTGGTAAGGTTTAACGGGGATTATCGGTTTTAGAACAGGCTCCTCTAGGTGGTTCTGAGACACCGCCAAGTCCTTTGGGTTTTGAGCTGTGGCTTGTAGTACCCTGGCGAATGTGATGATACATATAAGGTTTAGGGCTAAGCATAGTGGGGTATCTAATCCCAGTTTGTTTCTTAGCTTTCGTGGGGTCAGGTAATTTTGTCTAAAGCTACTTTCGTGTTTGGGTTTCTTGCCTTCGAGAGGCTTATAACAGCTTAGAGGGTTTTTCAGCTTTATTTTATTTTACCCCTAACCACTCTTTACGCCGCGCTTATCAACTAGGGTCTTTCGTATAACCGCGGTGGCTGGCACGAATTTTACCGGCCCTCTTAGCCCTGACTAAGTCAAGTTTGCACTTATGGCTTAATGTAGATTACTGCTGAAATCCCTTGGGGGTGTGGCATAGCAAGGCGTCGTGGGCTGACTGAGGGTTGTGCCTGATACCTGCTCCTCATCTCCGGGCGGGAGGGACTGAGGGCATTCTCACTGGGATGCGGATACTTGCATGTATAAATTAGGCTAAAGCTGATAGTAAAGTCAGGACCAGGCCTTTGTGCCAGCGGAATTTTTTACGATTCAATCTTAACATCTTCAGTGTTGTGCTTTAAATTTAAGCTACGTTGGC